ATGCAACGATGATTCTTTTCTACAAATCATAAAGACATTGGTACCTTATATTTTATCTTTGGAGCTTGAGCTGGTATAGTAGGAACTTCACTAAGTCTAATTATCCGCGCCGAACTAGGTCAACCAGGTACTCTTATTGGCAATGACCAAATTTACAACGTAATTGTAACTGCCCACGCTTTCGTTATAATTTTCTTTATAGTTATACCAATTATAATTGGAGGGTTCGGTAATTGATTAGTCCCTTTAATACTAGGTGCCCCTGATATAGCATTCCCCCGTATAAACAACATAAGATTTTGACTTTTACCTCCTTCTTTAACCCTTCTCCTTATGAGAGGTATAGTAGAAAGAGGAGTTGGAACAGGATGGACAGTCTACCCCCCTCTTGCTAGTGCAATCGCGCACGCAGGAGCTTCAGTAGATATGGGAATCTTCTCCCTTCACCTAGCTGGTGTTTCCTCCATTCTAGGAGCTGTAAATTTTATAACAACAGTTATTAATATACGATCCCCTGGGATAACAATAGACCAAATACCTTTATTCGTTTGAGCAATCTTTATTACTACAATTTTACTTCTTTTATCCCTTCCTGTGTTAGCCGGAGCAATTACTATACTTTTAACAGACCGAAATCTGAATACCTCCTTCTTTGACCCTGCAGGAGGAGGAGACCCTATTCTCTACCAACATTTATTTTGATTTTTTGGACACCCTGAAGTTTATATTCTAATTCTTCCGGCCTTTGGTATAATTTCTCACATTGTAAGTCAAGAATCAGGGAAAAAAGAATCATTTGGGACCTTAGGTATAATCTATGCTATATTAGCAATCGGTGTTCTAGGATTTGTTGTATGAGCTCACCATATATTTACCGTTGGTATAGATGTAGATACGCGCGCGTATTTCACCTCCGCTACTATAATTATTGCCGTACCTACTGGAATTAAAATTTTTAGGTGACTAAGAACCTTACACGGGGCTCAAATTAACTATAGACCTTCTTTACTATGGGCCCTAGGATTTATTTTCCTATTTACTGTAGGAGGACTAACAGGAGTTATTCTTGCTAACTCTTCAATTGATATTATTCTTCACGACACTTATTATGTTGTTGCTCACTTTCACTATGTTCTATCAATAGGAGCTGTATTTGGAATTTTCGCAGGAATTGCCCATTGATTCCCTCTTTTCACAGGCCTATCATTAAACCCACTTTGATTAAAAATCCATTTCTTCACAATATTCCTCGGAGTAAATTTAACATTCTTCCCCCAACATTTCCTTGGCCTAAACGGCATACCACGACGATATTCAGATTACCCAGATGCATTTACTACATGAAATATTATTTCTTCTATAGGATCCCTAATTTCATTTGTTGGTGCCCTGGGATTTATCGTCATTATTTGAGAAGCACTAATGTCTTCTCGCCCTCTATTATGCCCCCCATATCTTCCGTCTTCTATTGAATGAACTCACTCTTACCCCCCAGCAGACCATTCTTACATAGAAATCCCTATAATCTCTAATTTCTAAAATGGCAGAAAGATGTATAGGATTTAAGCTCCTACTAGGAAGATTTATCTTCTTTTAGAAACCTTATGGCAACTTGAGCCTTCTTAACTCTCCAAGATGGGGCTTCTCCTTTAATAGAGCAATTAATTTTCTTTCATGATCATATTATATTAATTTTAATTTTAATTACTGTTTATGTAGGTTATGTGTTATCAACTATTTTTTTCAATCCTTATATTAACCGATATATACTTGAAAACCAAACAATTGAGCTAATCTGAACTACTATTCCAGCCGTTATTTTAATTTTTATTGCTCTACCTTCACTTCGACTGTTATATTTACTAGATGAAGTAAACAACCCAACTATAACAGTAAAAACAATTGGACACCAATGATACTGAAGTTATGAATATTCAGACTTCCTCCAAGTTGAATTTGACTCTTATATAATCCCAACTAACGAGCTAGAAGATTCCAGATTTCGCTTATTAGATGTAGATAATCGTACCGTTCTACCCATAAATACTCAAACCCGAATTATTATTACAGCAGCTGATGTTATTCACTCCTGAACAGTGCCAGCTCTCGGTGTTAAAGTAGATGCTGTTCCTGGACGTTTAAACCAAGCAAGCTTTCTAATTACACGTCCTGGTTTATTTTTTGGTCAGTGTTCTGAAATTTGTGGGGCTAATCATAGGTTTATACCCATCGTTATTGAAAGAGTGTCCACTCAGCATTTTTTAGACTGGGTCTCATCCTCTATTGAAAATTCACCCGATGACTGAAAGTAAGTATAGGTCTTTTAAACCTAGAATAGTATTAGCGCCTACTTCTGGTGACCAACTTTTATTTGTTTAAGAAATTAGTTAATTTATAACGCTTGCTTGTCATGCTTGAATAATCTTCTAGATATTTCTTAATGCCGCAAATAGCCCCTCTTATATGATTGTATTTATTCTTCTTCTTTATTACAACTCTAATACTATTCATTACTATTACTTACTTTATTAAGCCCTTTGAAAAAATCGAAGTTATTAGGTCTATTATCCAAATTAAAGAAAAATCTTGAAAATGATAACTAACTTATTCTCAATTTTCGAACCTTCTTCAAGAATTTTTAACTTTCCATTCAATTGAATGTCTACTATTTTAGGAATCTTGTTCATTCCTTATTTGTATTGAGCGTCTCCCTCCCGGTGATCTCTTTTCTGAAGAAAAATTATTCAAACTTTACACAAAGAATTTAAAGCTTTACTAACTTCCTCCCACATAGGGGTTTCTACTTTATTTGTAAGATTATTCAGATTAATTGTATTTAATAATTTCTTAGGACTTTTACCATATGTGTTTACCAGGTCTAGACATATAGTTATAACTCTATCTCTTTCCTTACCCCTTTGACTTAGTCTAATATTTTTTGGGTGAGTGAATCACACACAACATATATTTGCACATTTAGTTCCCCAAGGGACTCCTCCTGCTCTTATACCATTTATAGTATTAATTGAGACTGTTAGAAATATTATTCGTCCTGGGACCCTTGCAGTACGACTGGCAGCAAATATAATTGCTGGTCACTTACTTTTAACATTATTAGGAAATACAGGGCCTGGCCTATCATTATCAATCTTATCAATTTTAATCTTTTCACAAATTCTCCTTCTAATTTTAGAAGCTGCTGTAGCAATCATCCAATCTTACGTATTTGCTGTTTTAAGAACTCTTTATACAAGAGAAATCAACTAATGACATCCCCACACGGACACCACCCATATCATTTAGTAGACATAAGACCTTGGCCACTAACAGGCTCAATCAGAGCGATAATACTAACCACCGGGCTTGTAAAATGATTCCACCAATTTAACATAAACCTCTTAATATTAGGATTTCTAGCTACTTTACTAACTATAATTCAATGATGACGAGATATTACACGTGAAGGAACATATCAAGGCTTGCATACTTCAGTTGTGATAAAAGGACTACGGTGAGGAATAATTTTATTTATTCTTTCAGAAGTATTATTCTTTTTTTCTTTTTTTTGGGCATTCTTCCACAGAAGGTTATCGCCTGCTATTGAACTAGGTATATTTTGGCCCCCTATGGGAATCCAACCATTTAACCCCTTTCAGATTCCATTACTTAATACCATCATTCTTTTATCATCAGGAGCTTCAGTTACCTGAGCCCACCATGCTATTATAGAATCTAACCATACACAAGCAATCCAAAGACTCGGATTGACTGTTATTCTTGGCATTTATTTCACAATACTTCAAGCATTCGAATATATAGAAGCATCTTTTACTATTGCCGACTCTGTATTTGGATCTACATTTTTTGTGGCCACAGGATTCCATGGGTTACATGTTATTATCGGCACTTCATTTTTACTTATTTGTTTTATACGTCTATATAATTGTCACTTCTCTTCCGCTCACCATGTAGGCTTTGAAGCAGCTGCTTGGTATTGACATTTCGTAGATGTAGTTTGACTATTTTTATATGTATTCATCTACTGATGAGGAGGCTAAATTTTCTTAATATATAAAGTATATCTGACTTCCAATCAGAAAGTCTATAAATTTTTAGAGAAAATAATTATAGTTATTTTAACACTTGGAATCCTAACATTTATAATTGCATGCATCGTTATGATTTTAGCATCTATTCTAGCTAAAAAAACTATCATAGACCGTGAAAAAAACTCTCCATATGAATGTGGATTTGATCCTAAGAGATCCTCTCGACTGCCTTTTTCATTACGATTTTTTCTAATTGCTGTAATCTTTCTAATTTTTGATGTTGAAATCACCCTTCTTCTACCTATTGCTTCGACACTAGGTATTTCAAATATTTTTTCGTGAATATCCACAAGATTTATTTTTCTTATTATTCTTTTGCTAGGGCTTTATTTTGAATGATATCATGGTGCTTTAGAATGATCAGAATAAATTTAAGACTATAGTCAATATTCATGACATATGAGTTGCATTCATAAAGAGTTCAAATGAACTAGTTTTAAATTAGAAAGCGATAAATTGCATTTAGTTTCGACCTAAACTTTGACCTTCTAGGTCTCTAATTATTGGTAGAAGCCAAACCAGAGGCATATCACTGTTAATGATATCATTGAAATTTATTTCCTTCCAAGGGGGTATTAAGATAAAGAATAAAGCTTCTAACTTTAATCTAAGCGGTTAAATTCCGTTTATACCCTTAGTTTTTATAGTGTATTTAACACGTTACATTTTCATTGTAAAACTGAAAAACTTCTTTTTCTAAAAACTTGCCCAAAGTATTTTATACATCTCAAGCTCCACAAACTAACATTTTTTTTAAACTATTTAGGCATGTTTACAGGCTTTATGCCTCATTCGCAGCTTCAATACGATATTCTTTATAAATTATATAAACAAATATAAACAAACAAAATAACTACTACCCTAATAATAAATACTTTTATAAACACCTTAACACTATTTAATTGTAAACTATTCACTACATTAAATCCTTTAGAAAAAAAATAATATGCCCCTTGGGCCCCAAAATGCTCATATCATCCTTTGTCTCCTATTTTTTGCATATAAGAGCCGCTAATAAAAGCAACTTCTCTATTTTTTACTGCCCTTAAAAAAGGCATAAATCATATAGACCCTGCTATTACAACAATTTTGTAATTTGAAAGACTACTTAAATAACTAGTAACATTTAATAAATTCATAAAATACCCTAAGACTCCTCCTAAAACACTAATTATTAATACTAATATTTTTATAAAAGGCCTCATACAAATTATATAACACTCAGGAAATATTAATCAAGACAGTAAACATCCTCCAGTAACAGCCCCTAAACCTAACATTCTTATAGACCTTATTATTACTTTATCTCCATCACTAATATTCCTTAAAGATCTTGAATTACACGTCCCTCTCAGCCTATAATAAATTAACCGTATTGTGTATCTGACTGTTAACCCAGTAGCCATTACAAACAACATAAAAGCAATAAAATTTATTCACCTTAAAAAAGCCACCTCTAATAGCAAATCCTTAGAATAAAACCCAGCCAAAAAAGGAAACCCACATAATGCTAAATTAGCAATTGTTATATAAGAAACACTTAACGGCATAAACTTTACAAGACCTCCTATAAAACGAATATCCTGAGAGTCTCCTATCCTATGAATAACCACTCCTGCGCATATAAATAGCAAGGCTTTAAATAAAGCATGTCTTAACAAATGAAAAAACGCCAGATTAACGTACCCTAAAGCTAAAATTCTTAATATTACCCCTAATTGTCTCAAAGTAGATAAAGCAATAATTTTCTTTAAATCGTACTCAAAATTAGCCCCTAATCCTGCCATGAATATAGTTAAACAAGAAATAATTAACAAAACTCTTTGTAATTTTGAGCCCTCTAGAGCAGCTCTAAACCGAATTATCAAATAAACTCCAGCAGTTACAAGAGTAGAAGAATGAACTAAAGCTGAAACAGGAGTTGGAGCTGCTATGGCAGCTGGTAATCAAGCAGAAAACGGGATCTGGGCCCTTTTAGTTATAGCGGCCATTAATACTAACCTTTTTAAAAAAATTCAATTACCATCCCTTATATAAAATCTGTTAACAACAAAATTCCAACCTCCTAATCTTATTATTAGCCCAATCCTAAGTAAAATGGCTACATCCCCTACTCGGTTAGAAAGCACAGTTAGTATTCCAGCATTAGCAGATTTCTCATTTTGGTAATAAATTACCAGGGCGTAAGAAACCAACCCTAGGCCATCTCACCCTAATAAAATACTAATCAAATTTGGTCTTATTACTATAGCTATTATAGATAAAACAAAAGCTAAAACAAGATATATAAACCGGTTAAATCTTTTATCAGCTTGTATATAACTTCCACTATAATATAACACTCTTCTAGAAATTAAAAAAACAAACCTTATAAAAAGTAAAGAAATCCAATCAAAAATTAAAGTAAAAATAATAGAAGAAGAATTTACCCTTACAAACTCTCACTCTACAATATCAACTGTCCCTCTAAATAACTTCAGCAGAGCTCCGAACCCGAAACATAGAGATCTCACTCCTAATACTACCATTCTAACAACATTTATAGAAATTTTTCAAATCATTTTTTAAAGCCATTAAGCAACTAAACATCAATGTTTTATTTTAAAACTAACATCTAATTAAGTTTCCATTTAAAATCAATACATTTAAAGGAAACCAATGTAAAAATAATACTATAAATTCCTGGACTTTTCCAGAACAACAAGCATAAATAGAGTTATAAAATAGCCCGTGTTGGCTAATTCTATATATGTATAAAGTATAAGCTGCCCTAAAGAAAGAGAGTAGACTTAGCCCAATTATACTTAATTCACTTCAACTTACTATTCTGATAATCAACCTAATCTCCCCTAATAAATTTAAAGAAGGAGGACTTGCTATATTCCTGATTCTTAATAAAAATCACCACAACCCTATCCTAGGTATAAATGAAAGTAAACCTTTTACAATTACAAGACTCCGCCTACCAACTCGCTCATAAACAATATTAGCCAAACAAAATAAACCAGAAGAACAAAGTCCATGACCAACCATTACCACTACAGCTCCCATATATCCTCATCAACTAAAAATAACTAACCCGCATAATACTAATCCTATATGTGCTACCGAAGAATACGCAATTAAAGATTTCATATCTACTTGCCGAAGACATATTAAACTAATAACAAATCCTCCTACTAACCCCAAACTAACTCATAATCAGGCATAACTCAAATTAATTACCTGAAACAATACCAAAACACGTACTAACCCGTACCCTCCTAATTTTAATAAAACTCCAGCTAAAATTATAGAACCGGCTAATGGTGCCTCAACATGGGCTTTTGGAAGTCATAAATGAAGAGTATATATAGGAAGTTTTACTAAAAAAGCTACAATTGTAGCAAAGTACCAAATAACTCTTATATAACTACCTTCCACTGATCTCCTTAAACAAATAGTCAACCTATTACTTTTATAAAACAAAACAAGCAACGAAATTAATAATGGCAAAGAAAATGCTAATGTATAAAAAAGTATGTACACTCCTGCTTGGATACGTTCAGGCTGATACCCCCATCCTAAAATTAAAATTAAAGTAGGAATTAATGACATTTCAAATCTAATATAGAACAATAAAAAGTCTGTGGCTGAAAATGTAATTATTAAAAATAACAACAAAAAAAGATTCACTATAACAAATATAGAAAAAAAATTATTACTATATTTAATACGCTGTCTCGCTAATAAAATTAAAGATATAATTCAAATTCTCAAATAAATTATAATATAACTAATGTAGTCCATTCCCAACATATAACCCAACCTGAATATATAAAAATTATGAAAACAACTCAGGCCAAAAATAAATCTCATAAAAAACAAACCTAATTGGACAATATTTCATTTATTAAAATATTTTATCAATAACAGTAAAGGAAAAATAAACTTTAACATTCTAATAAATTAAATCTTATAAAACGATCATTCCCATGACTACGAACAACAAAAATTAATAAAGAAAGACCAAGAGCCCCTTCACATGCTGCTAAGGTTAAAAAAAATAAACTAAAATAAACTTCTCTCCCAATTCTAGTGAACTGTAATCTCAACAACCAAAACACACCTAATACTATAAACTCCAATCTTAATAAAGAATTTAACAAATGTTTATGGTAAGAAATAAAACTCCATAAACCACAAAAAATTATAAAAAGGCTCCTACTCACTCAGATCAATCTAAATCTTATCATTAGTTTTAATAGTTTATATAAAAACTTTGATCTTGTAAATCAAGAATGGAGTTTACTCCTTGAAACATCAGAGAAAAACTTATCCTTTTATCTTTAATCCCCAAAACTAATATTTTTTTTAAACTATTCTCTGATATCACTTTATTAATAATTCCTCTCATCTTAATATTATCTTTATTATTTACCCGTCTCACTCATCCCCTTTCTATAGGCTTAACATTATTATCTCAAACAACTATAATCGCCTTGTCAGCAGGGATCCCTATATTATCATTTTGATTTTCATATATTTTATTCCTAATTTTTTTAGGGGGTATATTAGTTCTTTTTATTTATGTTGCCTCTCTTGCTTCCAATGAGTCCTTTCACTTTTCAGTTAATATCTTTTTTACTTACGCAACTTTACTAGCTATAATAATATTAACTCTATTATTGTTAGATCCTCTTACAACCATGAATTCAACCTCCTTGCCCATCTCATCCTTTTCATCTAACTTAACCACTCCCTCAATAATCAGATGAATTTATAATACTCCTTCAATAATATTCACTGTTTATATTATTCTGTATCTTCTACTCACACTAATTGTAGTAGTAAAAATTACTAACCTTCTTAAAGGTCCTCTTCGACTAATAAACTAATGACAACCCCTTTACGAAAATCTCACCCGTTATTTAAAATTGCAAACAATGCTTTAGTAGATATGCCTTTGCCTAGAAATATTTCCACTTTTTGAAATTTTGGTTCTCTTTTAGGCTTGTGTTTAGTGACTCAAATCGCTACAGGATTATTTTTAGCTATACATTATACTGCCCATGTTGATTTAGCATTTTCAAGAGTAGCTCATATTTGCCGAGACGTCAACTATGGTTGACTTTTACGAACTATGCATGCAAATGGGGCCTCTTTTTTTTTTATCTGCCTTTACATTCATATCGGACGAGGTATCTTCTACGGCTCTTACATAATATTCCACGCCTGAATAGTTGGTGTTATCATTTTATTTATAACTATAGCAACAGCATTTTTAGGATACGTACTACCATGAGGTCAAATATCATTTTGAGGGGCCACTGTTATTACAAATTTATTCTCTGCGATCCCTTATATTGGTACAGACTTAGTTCAGTGAATTTGAGGGGGGTTCTCAGTTGATAATGCAACACTCACACGATTTCTTACCTTTCATTTTGTGTTACCATTTATCATTGCAGCAGCTACATTAGTTCATATTTTATTTTTACACCAAACAGGAGCCAACAATCCTTTAGGTATCTCCAGCCAAATCGATAAAGTTCCGTTTCATCCATATTTTACATTTAAAGACATTGTAGGATTTGTAGTTATATTACTAACACTTCTTTTCCTATCTTTATTAGGCCCTTATTTACTAGGAGATCCTGATAATTTTATCCCGGCCAATCCTCTTGTAACGCCTGCCCATATTCAACCAGAATGATATTTCTTATTTGCATACGCAATTTTACGATCAATTCCTAATAAATTAGGGGGAGTTATCGCACTTGTGGCTTCAGTAGCAATTTTAGTAATCCTTCCATTTACACACTCATCTCAATTCCGAAGTCTTACATTTTACCCTTTAAACCAAATTTTATTCTGGTCTTTAGTGGCAATTTTAATCCTTCTTACCTGAATCGGAGCCCGGCCAGTAGAATTCCCTTATGTTTTAACTGGCCAAGTTCTAACTATCCTTTATTTCTTCTACTTCATCATTAATCCCCTAACACTAATAATATGAGATAAAATATTAAAATGACTGTTTAGTTTATAAAAAACAAATGTTTTGAAAACATTAAAAAAGAAAAAAATTCTTAACAATCGTTAATGTATTAATTTAATTATATAAAACAACACAAAAACAAAATACTTTTAACCCAATAAAAAATATTAAATAATTAATAGAAACGGGTAAAAATCTTTTTCACGCTAAATACATCAACTTATCGTAACGAAGCCGTGGCAAAGTCCCACGAACTCAAACAAAAGTAAACGCCACTATTACAGATTTCAAATAAAACCTTATACTGGAAGGTCTTCTTCCTAAGAATACGACTACTAAAAGAACTCTTATAAACAAAATTCTAGCATATTCTGCTATAAAAATTAAAGCAAACCCTCCTCTACCATACTCAGTATTAAACCCAGAAACAAGCTCAGACTCCCCCTCAGCAAAATCAAAAGGAGTTCGGTTAGTTTCAGCTAAAGAAGAACTAAACCAAATTAAAACTAAAGGTAAAGAAATAAAAGCAAACCACAAAGTATCTTGATATTTAGTAAACAACTCTAGTTGGGGCCCTCCTACCAACACAATAAAAGATAATAAAATTAAAGCCAGTCTTACTTCATAAGAAATAGTTTGAGCTACTGCACGTAATCCACCTAATAAAGAATATTTACAATTAGAAGACCAACCAGCAACTATAACAGAATACACTCCTATTCCTAAACAACAGAAAAAAAATAAAATACTCAAATTAAACCTTATAAACCCTAAATCATAGGGAATCACAACTCAAATTAATAATGAAATAAACAAACTAAATACAGGAGATAAGTAATAAACTAAAAAATTAGACATAGTAGGTTTAATTTGTTCTTTAGTAAATAACTTTACAGCGTCAGAAAAAGGCTGTAAAATCCCAGCATATCCTACCTTATTGGGGCCCTTTCGAATTTGAATATAACCTAGAATCTTTCGTTCCAATAAAGTCACAAAAGCTACTCCAACAAGTACACACACAATCAAAATTAAATAATTAACAACTTCAACCAATATAATCACAAAACAATTAGCTAATTGTTTTACTATTTATAGACTAATCTATCTAATTAGATCCTAAATCTAACACATATTCCTCTGCCAAAATAGCATTTCATCCTATTAAAAAATTATTTTGACTGTTTAATCCTTTCGTACTAAAACACTCTATTATATTTTAAGAGATAGAAACCAACCTGGCTCTCGCCGGTCTGAACTCAAATCATGTAAAAATTTAAAGGTCGAACAGACCTTCTAATATAACGGCTACATTATACAGATATTTTAATTCAACATCGAGGTCGCAAACTCTTTTTTCGATATGAACTCTCAAAAAAAATAACGCTGTTATCCCTAAAGTAACTTAGCCTTCTAATCTTTATCAAGGATCATTTACTTTCATTATTCATATATTATTGTATACTTCATTAAGCAGTTATTATAACTTATACCTATGTCGCCCCAACATAATATAATGATCAAACTAAGTCTTTATTGCTTAAACATCAACCAAACTCAATCATTATATAAAGCTTTATAGGGTCTTATCGTCCCCTTAAAATATTTAAGCCTTCTCACTTAAAAGTTAACTTCAAATTCTACTATAGAGACAGCTTTTTCTTTGTCCAACCATTCATACAAGTTTCCAATTAAAAAACTAATGATTATGCTACCTTCGCACGGTCAAGATACCGCGGCCCTTCAATAATTTTATCAGCGGGCAGGCTAGACTTTTTAAACCTTCAAACAGACATGTTTTTGATAAACAGGCAAGAAATATTTTTGCCGAATTCCTTTATAGTAACAAACTATAATTAAATTTTATTATTTTTCAAATATAATTATTCTATACACACAAAATTTCTACTAATAAAATCATATTAACTTATTTTATATTATTTTAAATAATAACTCAATACTACTAAAAGCTCAATTATAAAAATATTATTATTTTTAAATATTAGTTAAAACACTTTACTTTTATGGTCACTTTCAAACCTAAAACAATTAACTATTTAACCTTCAACTATTTTTCTATTTTTTTAGAACAAGAAGCTATCCCCTCCTGCCCCTAAAATTTATAATTAATTTTATTTATAAATTCTAAATTAAATTTATTCTTAAGAAACTAGATATAACAAAACTCGATTGACATTTCACCTTTACTTTTATATTATAAATCTTTATGCTACAAAAACCAAAATATAAAAATAACTGTTTTTATTTCGAGACTACTAAATTATTTAATTCAATTTAATTTTCCCTAATACCCAAGGTACAATTATTTAAATTTACTATCATTATATTAACACAATATTTCATCATTCCTTCACAGTACTTATTCACTATCGCTTTCACTTCAAAATTTCACTAATCACTACTTATTTTCAAAACATAAAAATTATTTTTCCTACATAAAACTTAACTTACCTAATTCAAACAATATAACCTATTATATCAAAGTAGATCGACTTGCACGGCCCTTCTTTTCAACGTAACTGAAACGCTATTCTCTTACTAGCTATACTTTGAAATATAAATCTAGATACATTTTCCAATACATCTACTATGTTACGACTTATCTCATTTACAATGAAAGCGACGGGCGATATGTACATAATTTAGAGCTTATATCTTTTAACCTTATTAAAATTAAATTACAATCAAATCCTCCTTCCTAATAATTATTCTATTATATACTCCGTATAAATAAAATTTATTGTAACCCATTTAAACTTATTTATAAACTGCACCTTGATCTAATTTTTCTACTCTTATAGTTACAATAATTATTATTCTTTAAAAATTATCTGCTAATGATGGTATACAAATTAATAAAATAAGTAAGATTCTTCGTGGCTTATCGATTAATAAACAGGTTCCTCTGACAAGACTAAATTACCGCCAAATTCTTTAAATTTTTAGTTCATAACTATTAATAATCAAGTCCTATAATAATTTAATTTTAGTATAATAGGGTATCTAATCCTAGTTTAAACCTAAAACTTATTAGCTTCCATTAAAGTTCATTGCTTAAAACTTCAAAAATTACAATTTAATTTCACCTTTTATTTGACTTCGAAATTACATATTCAACTAAACTATTATCTAATTAACTAAGACTGACATTTTCTTACTTAACCTTAAAGTCTAACCGCGACTGCTGGCACAATATTAGTCAGATTTATTATTTACTGCTAAATCACATTTTCATATATTTATTTAATACTTTATGCTGAGAATTTAAATATTTTAGAATTTTCTTAATTTTCACACAACACCATATATAATAGATATTGCTATTACCAGCTTAAAAACTTTCATACAACTTCAGTAACTACATAAGAATCCCAAGCAAGAATCAAACTTTTAACGGAGGAAATACCAATAAATCAAATAATTTTAAAATTAAGTCATTATTAAATTACTATTTACTAAGAACTAAAATAACAAAGCATTTAGCAATATTTCCAGATATAATTTATATACCTATATATGTATATATATCTAGTACTATTACTATCGTTATAATCAATTAAATAGAAAGATACCCGCAAGTTTTATGTACCAATTAAATTATAAACATAATAATATATCTAACGACTCTCAGTATATCTCTACATTAAATAATTAGATATTACTTATAAACTAAATATAATTACATATAAGGGAATATAATAAATGAGGGCATAAAACTAAGCTAAAATGAGAATATAATTAAAGACATTTCCGATAGAGTAATTTCATACTCTCTGTTTTTCCTCCTTTTCTTTAGAAAGGGAAAAACAAAACCGTTGAAATTACTCTATTATATAGAGCTGGACTATTATATACCCTTTTTTGAATATAAAAGTTTTTTATATTTTATAATATAAATAAACTATTATATACATATAAATGCTTATATATATATATATATATATATATATATTAGGTAATTCTTCTATCCTCATATTTTTATTCTTTTTATTGTTCATACTAATTTTTAATAATTATTATACAGATATAATTTTCTGTATATTCCAATATAGTGCCTGATTTAAAAGGGTAGCTTTGATAGAGCTAATAATGCAACTTTTTGCCTGTATTATATATATATAATGGACTTGCACCATTCCTTAAAAGATCAAAACTTTTTGTGCACTCTACACTAAGATATAATATTTTAAAAGATAAGCTAAAAAAGCTACCGGGCTCATACCCCGTAAATGAAAGTAGAATCTTTCTCTTTTTAATGATATTTCCACTTACTTTTTTACCATTTTATTTTTCTTTAATAGCAGGAACTATTCTTGCCATTTCTTCTTCTTCCTGATTTGGAGCTTGAGTTGGCTTAGAATTAAATTTAATATCATTTATTCCTATTATTACCATAAAAATAAATATACACCTATCCGAAGCAGCTTTAAAGTATTTCCTTGTACAAGCCTTAGGATCAACTTTTATTATTATATCTAGTTGCCTTTTAATCTCTTTCTCCTTTATCGCCCCTCTTCTTCTTCTTATAGGGCTCCTCTTAAAACTTGGTAGAGCTCCTTTCCATTTTTGATTTCCTCAAGTAATAGAAGGTCTTATGTGACCCCAAGCTTTTACTCTTTTGTCTATTCAAAAAATCGCCCCAATAACCCTTATTTCTTATGTTCTTTTTACTCCTATTTTTACACAAATTCTCCTTCTTTCTGCTATCTTATCGGCAATAATTGGTGCTATCGGTGGTTTAAACTCTATACAACTCCGTAAAATTATAGCCTTTTCTTCCATTAACCATATATCCTGAATAATAGTAGGTTTATCTATTAACAACAGGCTCTGAATTACATATTTTTCATTCTATACTATTATTTCTGGCTCTGTCATCTTATTCTTTTTTTCCAACTCTTCTTTTAATATTTCTTCTATCTTGAGACTAAACTCCAATAATCCAGCTTACCTTTTATTTCTTTCCTTAAGCCTTCTTTCACTTGGAGGTCTTCCTCCTTTTACAGGATTTATTCCTAAATGAATAATAATTCAAGTTATAGTAATAAATAATATATTTATTCCACTCGTATTTTTATTACTTTCTACTTTAATTACACTCTACTTCTACCTCCGAATTATCACTTCATGTGTCTTAATTATAACACCAATTATAACTATAAATACAAAAATTACACCTTCAGTGTCCCTCTCATCTTGACTCCCTATAATCAGATTTACAAACATTATTGGATTGTTTGTTCCTTTAATCTTCTTATTTTTCTAGGATTTTAAGTTATTTAAACTAGAAGCCTTCAAAGCCTCAAAAAAAAGTTATCATCCTTTTAAATCCTAAGTTCTAGTGATTCCTCACATTTTTAAATTTGCAATTTAACGTTATATAATTTTACTACAGAACCTAACAAGAAAGTTTACACTCGTTAATAAATTTACAATTTATCGCCTCCAACTCAGCCACCTTGCT